TTTAGGTGGTTTTACATAGTAGTGTTTTAAGTTGGAAATTTGTTGTATTGAAATACAACGTATTGAAATACAACGTATTGAAATACAACGTATTGAAATACAACGTATTGAAATACAACGTATTGAAATACAACGTATTGAAATACAACGTATTGAAATACAACGTATTGAAATACAACGTATTGAAATACAACGTATTGAAATACAGCCTATTAAAATTTATGCATAAAATATATGTAAAAGCGATTTTATGGAAGGTCGAGGAGTTTTATTATTCCTACACAGGCTTTTCAAGGGAGTTGAGATTAATAAATTGGTGTTTCCTTTACTCGAAGTTTTCCTGTTTCCGGGGGTTTTCAGGAGTGTTAATGATCTTACGAGTTTAGGGGGGTAGGGGGGTTTAACGCGAAAAAGCAGGGGGGGATTCCTAGAAATAGTGTAAAACAAATAATATATTATGCTCTTGATAACAGTTATGCAAGTCTTCTATGATAGTCTTTTAATATTTCACCATTTTTAATGCAGGCAAGGAAATGTTCAACCTTGTCAGCTTCTTTCTGTATGCACTCTGAAATGCCAATTGAAAGGAGAAAAAAAAAAAGAGAACCAACTGCCCCTGTGGAGTGAACGCTCGGCTTGCTGGGTAACGAGGAGTATGTATTAAAAGCATTAACCTATGTAAGCGTCGATGAAAGTGGGAGGAATGACCCAATCAATGGCCCTGAAGTAGGAACCAAATGCCAGGAATAGTTCACCTTGTGAAACCCCCACGAATACTTGTCCCTCACCTTCAATAACCGTTGGCATTAAGAAATCAACTGATGGTCGGTTCTTACTACATATCCTTTTGAAGAACTAGGGATGTTGAATCCACTTGTATATGAGCTGGTGGACGGTGCTGTTAAGGCCATAAATCTATCATTACTCGATAGTTTATTGTTCCTCAAGACTTTTAATTTTGGGGTCTCCTTTGTAATTAGGTGATGTACCGTAGTTAAGATAATAATATAGATGCTTAAGGGTTATGTAGGTTACTTTCATACATTAATGGTTAATATAGTTTAATGGTGATAATACATATAAGTACTTTACCTTACATCTATTTTGGATCTGGCGGATCCCGGCAGAAAATAGTTTAAAAGAATTCTGGCTTTGGGGGCCAGGGGTGGGGGTTCAACTCCCCCTTTTCTGATAGCAGTAGGAAGGGGTTTATCCTTCGACATCCAGCTTACAAGGCTGGCGCTCTGAAGCTGAGCTACTATTGCATTGTCATTCAAGCATTTTGTTCTCAGCATAGCCTACCATAGGCGTTAGTACTAAAAACAGGAAGAAATAGATGAAGGAGGCCACTTGTCCGATAATGACAAAGGGGTGTTCAACGGGCATGCCCCCAATCCATGTGAGAATTATTACGTCGGCGATTAGAAGCCAAAATAAACATTGGGTTAGAGGGCGAAAAGTTAATCCTCGTTGCTTAGAGGTGTGAAGCATTGGTACTACTATAAGTACTAGGATAGAGAACAAAAGGGCGAGCACACCTCCAAGTTTGTTCGGAATGGATCGAAGAATAGCATAGGCGAATAAGAAGTACCATTCAGGCTTGATGTGAGCAGGGGTTACAAGGGGGTTGGCAGGCGTAAAGTTGTCTGGATCACCCAAAAGGTTGGGGGAGAAAAGGGCCAGGGAGATAAGGGCGATGAGGAGGCCCGCAAAGCCAAGGAGGTCTTTATAGGAGAAGTAGGGGTGAAACGAGATTTTGTCGGCATCTGAGTTTAAACCTGTGGGGTTGTTTGAGCCTGTCTCGTGAAGGAAAAATAAGTGTACTATGGTAGCGGCAACAATGACGAAAGGAAACAGGAAGTGGAATGCAAAAAACCGGGTAAGGGTGGCATTGTCTACGGAGAAACCGCCCCAGATTCATTGCACTAGGGAAGTTCCTACATAAGGTACTGCGGATAATAGGTTGGTGATGACTGTGGCACCTCAGAATGACATTTGGCCTCAGGGAAGCACGTAGCCCACGAAAGCCGTCATCATTACCAGCAGTAGAAGGACTACCCCTACATTTCATGTTTCTTTATAAAGGTATGACCCATAGTACAGACCTCGGCCGATATGAAGATAAATGCAGATGAAGAAGAAAGATGCACCGTTGGCGTGCATATTGCGGATTAATCAGCCATAGTTGACGTCCCGGCAGATATGTGCTACGGATGAAAAGGCAGTTTCGATTTCGGAGGTATAGTGTTTCGCAAGAAAAAGCCCGGTGAGAATTTGAGCTCCTAAGCATAGTCCCAGCAGGGAGCCGAAGTTTCATCACACGGAGATATTAGCAGGTGTTGGAAGATCCACGACTGCTCCGTTTGCGATTTTCAATAGGGGGTGTGTTTTTCGTAGGCTGGCCATTATCATTTCGGTAGTTGAATTACAACGGTGGTTTTTCAAGTCACTAGTCCTGGTTAAATTCCTGGTGGAAATCATGGCTTATATTATAGTTATTTTCTTGTTAGGGTTAGTGGTAGGGATAGGTGCTGTAGCTTCAAATCCTTCCCCTTACTTTGCAGCTTTAGGTCTTGTTATAGTGGCAGGTATGGGGTGTGGGGTATTGGTGGGGTATGGAGGGCCCTTCCTGTCGCTTGTACTGTTTTTAATTTATCTGGGGGGCATGCTGGTTGTGTTTGCATACTCGGCTGCGTTAGCAGCCGAGCCCTATCCTGAGAGCTGGGGGAGCTGACCAGTGTTAGCAGCAATAGGAGTATATCTAGGAGGGGGTTTGATAGGAGCCTGCCTGTTTTGAGGAGGGTGGGAAGATGGTTCTTGGGCCCCTATCAACATGGGTCAGGAGTTCCTTGTAACTCGAGGGGACATGTCAGGAGTAGCGGTGTTATACTCTATGGGAGGGGGAATACTTGTTCTGGGTGGGGGGGTGCTTCTATTGGCCCTGTTCGTTATTCTTGAGTTAACACGTGGAACAAGTCGGGGGGCACTACGTGCTATTTAGTACGCAAGTGTTAATAAAGCAATAATGGTGGTGGCAAAAAACATGGATAAATAGGTTTTTACCAATCCTTGTTGAAGAGCATCTGTTGATGAAACAAGAGGGGTGTTAAAGGACTGTACAGCTTTGGGACCAATCTTTTCCATCCAAGTTTGGTCTACTGCATTGCTAGCGACTGCTTGTCCGAAAGAGAGCATGAGGCTGGGGGAGAGGCGGTGAACAATAGCAGGGAAGAAGCCCAACATATTAGAGAAGTTGTGGAGAGGAAGAATAGGAGTAGTCTTAAATTGTTTACTTGTCAGGGATGCCAGCTCAAGCGCAACCAAAAATCCCAGGATTGTTACAGCAAGAGCAGCTGTCTTTAGGAGGGGAGGTATAGATATGACAGGGGTGTTAAGGGGGAGGATGTTAGAGGTGATAATTAGGCCTGCCACGATGCTTCCTCAGGCAAGACGCTTAACAGGGTTCAGAAGGGCAGGATCATTTTCATTAATAGGGGACAGGGAGTTGAATCGAGGGTGTCCAAGGACAGAGAAATAAGCAAGCCGTAGGCTATAAACTGCAGTAAAAGAAGTTGCGATAAGGGTTAGAGTGAGGGCCCAGGCGTTAAGGTGCGATGTGTTTAGGGCTTCAATAATGGCATCCTTTGAGAAAAAGCCTGCTAGGAAGGGGGTGCCCGTTAGGGCCAGGCTTCCAATAGTTAGAGCGGAAGAGGTAACAGGGGTAAGGCCATTAAGGGCCCCTATTTTCCGAATGTCCTGTTCGTCATTAAGGGCGTGAATGACAGAGCCTGAACAAAGGAATAGTATAGCTTTGAAGAAGGCGTGGGTGCAGATGTGGAAAAAAGCGAGCTGTGGCTGGGCGAGCCCAATAGTTACTATTATCAAGCCTAACTGGCTTGAAGTAGAGAAAGCAACAATTTTTTTGATGTCGTTTTGTGTGAGGGCACAGATAGCTGTAAACAGCGTTGTTAGAGCTCCTAGGCAAAGGCAGGTAGTTAAGGCTAAGGGGTTAGCTTCAATCAGTGGGCTCATTCGAATTAGTAAAAAGATACCTGCTACTACTATTGTGCTTGAGTGTAGTAGTGCTGACACTGGGGTTGGGCCCTCCATTGCAGAGGGTAGCCATGGGTGAAGTCCAAACTGTGCAGATTTCCCTGCCGCGGCAAGAATAAGTCCTATAAGGGGTAGGGTAGTGTCTAAGCCTTTTGTAGCTAAAAAAATCTGTTGGATGTCCCATGAGTTGAGCTTCATTGCCATCCAAGCCATAGCTAGGATAAGCCCAATATCCCCAATACGATTATAAACAACTGCCTGAAGGGCAGCGGTGTTAGCATCAGCACGAGCGCCTCACCAGCCGATTAGAAGAAAAGACATGATTCCAACGCCCTCTCATCCGATAAATACTTGAAATATATTGTTGGCTGACACGAGGAGGAGCATGGCGATTAGGAAAATTAAGAGGTATTTAAAGAATCGCGGGGTGTGGGGGTCTGTGTGTATGTACCATGAAGCGAACTCTAGGATAGACCATGTAACAAATAAAGCTGTTGGGATGAATACGATTGTGTATAAATCAAATTTTAGGCTAATAGTGATGGTAAAAGTCTCAGTGGTTATTCAGGTTCAAGATGTGATGATAGTTTCGGTGCCTTGAAAGAGGAAGATGAAAAGAGGAATAGTACTAATAAAAAATGATGTTTTCTCAGCAGATTTTGCTACTTCTAGGGGCCAGGCAGGATTAGGGGGGCTAAAGAAGAGCGTAAGTGCCACAGGAAGGGCCAGTAAGAGCAAAATAATCAGGAGGGATGAGGTTAATACTAAGGGGGTGGGGGGCATACCTGCCGCTTGGATTTGCACCAAGATTTTTTGGTTCCTAAGACCAAAGGATAAGCTGTTATCCTTCGGAAGCATTTCGAGTGGGCCCCTGAATTCAACTGGGGATGCAAAAATTAGCAGTTTTCGGTGCTAGCAAGCCCCTCTCGGTAGGTAAGGGGAGTTCAACCCTTATATCCAGAACCACAATCTGGTGTTTTAATTAAACTATGCTTACAGGAGGTTCAGGCCCATACTAACTCAGGCTTAAAAACGAGGAGTACAAGGGGAATAACATGTAGAGCAATCAAAAGGTGTTCCCGGGAGTGGGAGGGGTCTGCGGCCCCTAAATGGGTGGGAAGGGGGCCTCGTTGGGTCATAATGAGCATGTACAAAGAGTAGGAGGCGGTGATTAAGGTTCCGAGTCCCGTGAGGACAATTGAAAGCCAGGATCAGTTAAATGTGGAAACAATAATTATTAGTTCTCCTATCAGGTTTGGGAGGGGTGGAAGTGCTAAGTTGGCTAAGGTAGCAATAAACCACCATGTGGCCATTAAAGGGAGTACCATCTGGAGTCCTCGTGCTAGGACTATTGTCCGACTGTGAGTTCGTTCATAATTGGTATTTGCAAGGCAAAACAGGGCGGAGGAAGTGAGACCATGGGCAATTATAAGGATTACTGATCCAGCCAGTCCTCAGGGGGTCTGAATAAGAATGCCCGCCGCTACTAGCCCCATGTGGCTTACGGATGAATAAGCAATTAGTGCCTTTAGGTCTGTCTGACGAAGACAAATTGTACCTGTTATAATGACGCCTCATAGAGCGAGGGTAATAAAAGGGTAGGCCATGGTCCCTGTAAGAGGGTCTAGAATCACTATAATGCGGATGAGCCCGTAGCCCCCTAGTTTAAGCAAGACAGCTGCTAAGATTATTGACCCTGCAACAGGGGCTTCTACATGTGCCTTTGGGAGTCAAAGGTGTCCTCCGTACAAGGGTATCTTAACCAAGAAGGCAAGTAGACAGCTAGCTCATCAGACTTTGTCGGCGTAGGACAGGAGGACTATTTGAGGAGTATATGGAAGCGTTAGTAGGGAGAGGGTTCCTATATTAACTTGGAGTAGAAGGAGTGCGACTAGGAGAGGTAATGAACCAGCGAGAGTGTAAAATAGGAAATAGATTCCCGCGTTAAGACGTTGGGTTTGGTTGCCTCAGCGGGTAATAATAATAAGTGTCGGGATTAAAGTGGCCTCAAATATAACATAAAATATAATAATCTCTGTAGCTGAGAAGGCTAAGATGAGGAAAAATTGAAGCGATACCATCAAAGTAATATAAATGCGTTGACGATTAACAGGTTCGAAGGCTGTATGGTTTTGGCTAGCGAGAATCATTAAAGGGAGAAGTCAGCAGGTTAGAGCTAAGAGGGGGGAGGAGAGGGGGTCTGTGGCTATATAAGGGCTAATTAGAGTTCAGCCTGTCTCTTGGGCATTATAAAAAAACGTTAGGCTTGTGCAGGCAATAAGAAAGCTGTAGGCCAGAGCCGTGGTCCAAATCTTTGCTGGGGGGATTACCGCAATAGTTGGGGCGAGCATAAGTGTTGGGATTAAGAGCTTTAGCATTGTAGCAGATTAAGATTTTGTATGGAATCAGACCCATGGGTTCGAGCAGTAGCTACTAGGAGGGCTAGCCCTGTACTTGCTTCACAGGCTGAGAAAGCTAGAAGGATCATAGGGGTGGCTGCGGAGGTGGTGGAGTCTAGCTGTAGGATTCATAATGAAAGGGCGATAAATAGGGAGAGTATTATGCCCTCTAAACAAAGTAGGGCTGAGAGGAGATGGGTCCGATGAAATGTTAGGCCCGATAGTCCCAGAACGAAGGCTAAGGAGAACGTGAATTGAACAGGGGTCATCAGGCTATTGTGGGGTCTAACCACAGTCTCTTGAGCCGAAATCAAGTGTTTTATATTAAACTAATCTCCTACTCGGCCCACTCTAGGCCTCCTTGAAGTCACTCATAGATTAGCCCGGCAGTAAGAAGCAGTAAAAGAGCCACTGCCCAGGTAAAAGTGGTTAAGGGGGAAGGAAGTTGGTCTCCCCAAGGGAGGGGTAGCAATAGAGCAATTTCTAGGTCAAATAGAAGGAAAAGAATTGCAACTAAAAAAAATCGTATCGAAAAGGGTAGTCGAGCCGAACCAAGGGGGTCAAAGCCACATTCGTAAGGGGATAGTTTTTCATAATCAGGAGAAACTTGTGGGAGTCAGAAGGAGACGATTGCCAAAATGGTTGAGAGAACGCATGAGATGATGATTACGGTTGTAATTAGGTTCATTATCTCTTCCTGGATTTTAACCAGGACTAGGTGATTGGAAGTCACTTGTACTTGTTGGTACTAAAGAGATTATGAGCCTCATCAATAAATAGAAATATACAGGAAAAGTCACACGACGTCTACGAAATGTCAGTACCAGGCAGCTGCCTCGAACCCAAAGTGATGTTCGGATGTAAAATGGTATTGAATTTGACGTAGTAAACAAATTGCTAAAAAGGTAGAGCCAATAATAACATGAAGGCCGTGGAAGCCGGTTGCAACAAAGAAGGTTGAGCCATATACGCCATCAGCAATAGTGAAGGGGGCTTCATAGTATTCCAGGCCCTGCAGAAAAGTAAAATAGAACCCTAGTAGGATGGTAAGTGCTAAGGACTGGATAGCTTGTTTTCGGTTGCCTTCCATAATGCTATGGTGAGCCCATGTAACTGTTACTCCCGAGGCAAGTAAAACCGCTGTGTTTAAAAGAGGGACTTCAAAGGGGTTAAGGGTGATTACTCCAGTAGGAGGCCAGCAGCCCCCTAGTTCAGGTGTAGGTGCCAGGCTAGAGTGGTAGAAGGCCCAGAAAAACCCTAGAAAGAAGAAAACTTCGGATGTAATAAAAAGGATTATGCCGTACCGAAGGCCCTTTTGTACAGGGGGGGTGTGGTGGCCTTGAAAAGTTCCTTCTCGAACAATGTCTCGCCATCACTGGTATATGGTTAAAAGTAGTAAAAGGGTTCCTAGAACTATTAGAATAGTCGAGTTATAATGTATCCAGATTGCCAGGCCAGAGGTTATTAGTAAGGCAGCTACGGCCCCTGTCAGAGGCCAAGGGCTAGGGTCTACTATGTGGTATGCATGTGCTTGATGAGCCATTAGACGTTCTCTTGTAGATAGAGGCTTAGAAGAAGGACAAAGACATATGCCTGAATTATTGCGACAGCAACTTCAAGAAGGGTTAGGAGGAAAAGTACTGATGTGGTTAGGATTGCTACAGCGGGTATTAAGGGGAGAAGAACAAAAGCGGCAGTGGCAATGAGTTGAATAAGTAAGTGGCCTGCGGTTAAGTTTGCAGTAAGCCGGACACCCAGGGCCAGAGGTCGGATAAAGAGACTGATAGTTTCGATAATAATAAGAACAGGGATTAGAAGGACAGGGGTCCCTTCTGGCAGTAAGTGTCCTAGGGCATGGGTGGGTTGGGTTCGTAGCCCAATAATTACTGTGGCTAGCCATAAGGGTACAGCAAAAGCCATGTTCAGAGAAAGTTGAGTAGTTGGGGTAAAAGTGTAAGGAAGCAGGCCTAGTATATTTAAGGTAATAAGGAAGAGCATTAGGGAGGTGAAAATAAGAGCCCATTTATGGCCTGAGGGCCCGAGAGGTTGGAAGATTTGATGAGTGAACCGGTTAATAAACCAGGCCTGAAGGGTAACAAGGCGGTTATTAAGCCAGCGGGAAGTTGGAACGGGGAAAAGCATTCAAGGCAGGGTAAGGGCAATAGCAATCAGCGGGATGCCTAGTATTACAGGGCTTATAAATTGGTCAAAAAAGGTTAGTGTCATGGTCAGGTTCAGGGGTTGGTACTTGCTTTTTCCGATGAGGGAGGGGAAAAATCGTTAGGAAACTTGAATGCAAGGACTTTTGAAGGAATAAGGGTTAGAAAAACCAATCAAGAAAATACGAGAATAGCAAACCAGGGGTTCGGGTTAAGTTGTGGCATTGTCGTTAGGGGTGGTTGGGAGTCACCAGAGTTCAGCTTAAAAGGCTGACGCTATACCCTATTTAGCATCCTAACGTAGGCGTCTTGAAGCATATAGGAGGATCAGTTCTCGAAATGTTCTAGAGGAACTGCTTCCACAACAATGGGCATAAAACTGTGGTTTGCTCCGCAAATCTCAGAACATTGACCATAGAAAACCCCAGGCCGTGAGGTGATGAAAGCTACTTGGTTTAGACGGCCGGGTACAGCATCTATTTTAACACCGAGAGAAGGGACCGCTCACGAGTGGAGTACGTCTTCAGCTGAGACTAGAATACGAATAGGGGACTCTACTGGGATAACTATCCGGTGATCAGCCTCTAAAAGCCGGAACTGGCCAGGGGTGAGGTCTTGTGTAGGGATTATGTAGGAGTCGAATCCAAGGTCTTCATAATCTGTATATTCGTAACTTCAGTATCACTGGTGTCCTACTGCTTTAATGGTTAGATGGGGGTCATTGACTTCATCCATTAAATACAAAATACGAAGTGAGGGCAAAGCAATGAGGATGAGGATTATTGCAGGAAGAACTGTCCAAATAATTTCAATTTCTTGGGAATCAAGAATATATTTGTTGGTTAGTTTAGTAGAAACTATAGCTACGATGATATAGAGCACAAGAGTGCTAATAAGAAACACAATTATTAGGGCGTGGTCATGAAAATGAAGAAGTTCTTCTATCACGGGAGAGGCTGCGTCTTGTAAGCCTAGCTGAGAGGGGTGTGCCATTTAGTAAGAAACGCAGGGGTCTCACCTGCAATTATGCCTTGACAAAGCATTGTAATGTTTTTACTAGTATCTCATTAAGAAAGTGACAGAGCGGTTATGTGGTTGGCTTGAAACCATCCTACGGGGGTTCAACTCCTCCCTTTCTCGTTTTAAAGTATGGGGGCACTTTGAATTTGTACAAAAGCAGGCTCTTCGAATGTGTGGTAAGGGGGAGGGCAGCCGTGCAATCATTCAACATTTGTTGTGGCTAGTTCTACTGCTAAGACTTCTCGTTTTGCGGCAAAGGCCTCTCAGATAATAAAAAGAAACATGATGACGGCCACCAAAGAGATTAGTGATCCAATAGAGGATACTGTATTTCAAAGGGTGTATGCATCAGGATAGTCCGAGTAACGACGTGGCATTCCAGCTAAGCCTAAAAAGTGTTGGGGGAAGAAGGTTAAGTTTACACCCAGGAATATTACCCCAAAATGAACTTTTGTTCATGTGGCGTGAAGAGTATAACCAGAGAAGAGGGGGAATCAGTGTACGAAGCCTGCGACGATGGCGAAGACAGCCCCCATGGATAGTACATAATGGAAATGGGCAACGACGTAGTATGTATCATGCAAGACGATGTCTAAAGAAGAATTAGCAAGTACAATTCCTGTGAGTCCACCAACAGTAAAAAGAAAAATAAAGCCCAAAGCCCAGAGAAGAGGGGTTTCCCATTTAATAGCCCCTCCGTGTAGAGTGGCTAGCCAACTAAAGACTTTAACCCCTGTTGGGATAGCGATGATTATTGTAGCAGAAGTAAAGTATGCTCGTGTATCTACGTCCATACCTACAGTAAACATGTGGTGGGCCCATACAATGAAGCCAAGGAGGCCAATTGCCATCATAGCTCATACTATGCCTATGTAGCCGAAAGGTTCTTTTTTACCTGAGTAATATGCAACAATGTGAGAAATTATTCCAAAGCCGGGAAGAATCAAGATATAAACTTCTGGATGTCCAAAAAATCAGAATAGGTGCTGGTAAAGAATAGGGTCTCCCCCTCCTGCAGGGTCGAAGAAAGTAGTGTTGAGGTTTCGATCGGTTAGAAGCATAGTAATACCAGCGGCCAAGACAGGGAGCGAGAGAAGAAGAAGAACTGCGGTAATTAAAACAGCTCAAACAAATAAAGGAGTTTGGTACTGAGAGATAGCAGGGGGCTTCATGTTAATGATGGTAGTAATAAAGTTGATTGCTCCCAAGATTGAAGAAATCCCCGCTAGGTGTAGTGAGAAGATAGTAAGGTCTACAGAGGCTCCGGCGTGGGCAAGGTTCCCTGATAGGGGAGGATAGACTGTTCACCCTGTGCCTGCCCCGGCCTCTACTCCAGAAGAGGCTAGCAAGAGGAGGAATGAAGGAGGAAGGAGTCAGAAGCTTATGTTGTTTATTCGGGGGAAAGCTATGTCAGGTGCTCCAATCATTAGTGGGATCAGTCAGTTGCCGAATCCCCCAATCATAATGGGTATTACTATAAAGAAAATCATTACGAAGGCATGAGCAGTCACAATTACATTGTAGATCTGGTCATCTCCAAGAAGGGCTCCGGGCTGACTCAGTTCAGCCCGAATTAATAGACTAAGAGCTGTACCTACTATTCCAGCCCAGGCACCAAAGATTAGATAAAGGGTGCCAATATCTTTGTGGTTGGTCGAGAAGAATCAACGTGTGATTGCCACAGGTAGGATGGCTGAGTAAGCAGCGAATTGTAGCTTCGTTTACAGAGGTTTAAGTCCTCTTCCTGTCAAGTCCTGGGGTGTTACACATCAGATTGCAAATCTGAAGATGCAGATTAGACGTCTGCCGGGGCTTTCCCTCCGCCTTTTCAAGGCGCAGGCGGAGGGAAAGTGTGGGCAGATGCTCGCTGGCTTGAGCACTTAGCTGTTAACTAAGAGATTGTAGGATCGAGGCCTGCCTACCCAGAAAGGCTTTAGCTTATTTAAAGTGTCTGTTTTGCATGCAGGAGATGTGGGTTAATTCCCCGCAAGCCTTACACAGAAACTGAGAGATTTTCACTCCCACTAGGGGCTTTGAAGGCCACCGGTCTGGTTGTTAACCTAAGCTTCTTATTGGGCAGTGAGGGTAAGGGGAAGGGGGGCTAAGGGGAGGAGAGAGATGGTGGCCATAGTGAAAAGGGCAACAGGAGGGGTAAAGAAAGGCGGGTTAAGCCGCCAAGGGGTGAGGGTAGTTGTGATGGCAGGGGAAATTGTAAGAGTTACGGCGTAGGAGACACGTAAATAGAAGAAAAGGCTGAGAAGGGCTGATATAGCAGTCAGGGTGGCGATCAAAGGAAGTCCCTGAGTAGAAAGCTCCTGCAGAATAAGCCACTTAGGGGCGAAGCCCGTGAGTGGGGGGAGCCCTGCAAGGGAGAGAAGAACTAAGGGGACAAGGAGAGCCATAAGGGGGGACTTTGTTCAGGAAAGGGCAAGTTTACCAATGGTGGTGGAATTAAGGACCATTATAGCAAGAAATATGGCAGAGGTCATGATTAAATAGGTTATTAAGGTTAGGAGGGTAAGGGGGGGAGAGAACTGCAGTACAAGGAGCATTCAGCCAAGATGGGCAATGGACGAATATGCAAGAATCTTACGGACCTGGGTCTGATTAAGGCCTCCTCAGCCCCCTACGAGTACCGAAAGTAGCCCTAATGCTGTCAGGAGCGCTGGTGTTGGGGGGGATACCTGATATAGAATTGCAAAGGGGGCAATTTTTTGTCACGTAGAGACAAGAAGTCCTGTAGGAAGGTCCAGGCCTTGAAGTACTTCCGGTAGTCATTCGTGGAAGGGTGCTAGGCCTAGCTTTAAAGCAAGGGCTATTATAATTAGAGAGGTAGGAACAGGGTGAGATATTTGAGAAATATCTCATTGCCCAGATAGTCAGGCATTTGAGATACTCGCAAATAGCAATACAGCGGCAGCAGTTGCCTGAGCCAGGAAATACTTAGTAGTAGCCTCAACAGCTCGTGGGTGGTGCTTGCGGGCTATAAGAGGGACGATGGCAAGTGTACTTATCTCTAAGCCCATTCAAGCGAGTAGCCAGTGGGAGCTGGTAACGGTCAATGTGGTGCCAATACCAAGGGAAGCGAAAAGGAGAGCTTGTGTGAAAGGGCTCATTAGTAGAGGAAGGGGTTTAACCAACATGTTTGGGGTATGGGCCCAAAAGCTTAATTAGCTGACTTTACTAGAAAGTGGTGTAGAGGAAGCACTAAGAGTTTTGAACTCTTCAGCAAGGGTTCAAGCCCCTTCTTTCTAAGGAGTTGGGGGGATTTTAACCCCCATTATCTACTCTATCAAAGTAGCCCTTTAGATTCAGGCACAGCTCCGCCCTAGAGGGAGGGGGGAAGTCCAACAAGTGCAATGGGGAGGGCAAGGTGTCAGATAACGAGGGCTAATGTAACGGGAAGAAAATTTTTCCAGGTTAAGTGTATAAGCTGGTCGTACCGGAACCGGGGGTATGATGCTCGAACCCATAGGAATAGGACAGAAAGCAGAGTGGCTTTAATCATGAGTGTGGCGGTGGTCGAGTAAGGGGAGAGGAGATGAAGGGTGGAGCCTATAAAAAGCACCGCGGAGAGGGTGTTTATAAGTAGAATATTAGCATATTCAGCAAGAAAAAAAAGGGCGAAGGGTCCTCCTGCATATTCGACATTAAAGCCAGATACTAGCTCAGATTCGCCTTCGGTTAGGTCAAAGGGTGCTCGGTTGGTTTCGGCAAGGGTTGAGATGTACCATATAGCGGCTAAAGGCCAGGCGGGAAGTAGTAGTCAGACAGGCTCTTGAGCAGTGGCGAAGGTCTGTAAGGTAAAGCCCCCTGAAAACAGGATTGCGCTTAGGAGGATAAGGCCCAAGGTTACTTCGTAAGAAATGGTTTGCGCCACGGCCCGAAGTGCTCCAATTAGGGCGTATTTGGAATTGGAGGCTCAGCCAGAGGCTAGAATAGAGTAGACTGCCAGACTGGAGATAGATAAAACGAATAGAACCCCTAGGTTGAGGTCCGCAAGGGGAAAGGGGAGGGGGATAGGGGTCCAAAGAGTAAGGGCAAGAGTTAGTGCCAGTATAGGGGCAAGGAGGAATAGAAAGGGGGAGGAGGTTGAGGGGCGCACTGGCTCTTTCATAAATAGCTTAAGACCGTCGGCGATGGGTTGTAAGAGGCCCCAGGGACCCACGACATTGGGGCCTTTACGTAGTTGCATATAGCCCAGCACCTTCCGCTCCACAAGGGTTAAAAGGGCAACAGCTAAAAGGACGAAAACAATGAGAACTAAGGGGTTAATCAGGTATGAGGCTAAAATAGTTATCATAAGTTAAGAAGAGGACTTGAACCTCTGGGAGAAAGAGCTTAGGTCTTTTGCATTAGCCGGGCTCTGCCACCTTAACAAGCCATATTTTACGGCGAGGATGGGTGTCTCATTTCCCTGTTTAGTGGGGTTCAAAGGGTTGAGAGAGGACATACCCTGAGGCATTGGTCCCCTTTTTTCGGTCCTTTCGTACTAGAAAAAAGCACGGCATAGATAGAAACTGACCTGGATTACTCCGGTCTGAACTCAGATCACGTAGGACTGTTAATCGTTGAACAAACGAACCCTTAATAGCGGCTACACCATTAGGATGTCCTGATCCAACATCGAGGTCGTAAACCCTCTTGTCGATATGGGCTCTAGAAGAGGATTGCGCTGTTATCCCTGGGGTAACTGGGTTCGTTGATCGGTGTTAACCGGATCAGTTTAAGTCAGAGATTCTGTTACTTAGAGCTGTCACTCTGGGTTGTAGAACGGGGAAGTGTTCCATTCTTCATGGAGGTTATTCATTACTCCGTGGTCGCCCCAACCAAAGACATTAAGGCAAAGGGAGGTTGAGGGTGTGGACGGTTAATCAGCGTCTTACCAAAAAGGGTTGCCTTGGTGTCTAAAGCTCCACAGGGTCTTCTCGTCTAATGTTAGAATTCCCGCTTCTGCACGGAAAGATCAATTTCATGGACTGGGGAAAGGAGACAGTTAAGCCCTCGTTATGCCATTCATACAGGTCTCTATTTAAAAGACAAGTGATTGCGCTACCTTTGCACGGTCAGAATACCGCGGCCGTTAAACGTGTGTCACAGGGCAGGCGGGACCTCCTATAGGGTAAATTGCAGGAGGCGATGTTTTTGGTAAACAGGCGAGGCTGGGGTTTGCCGAGTTCCTTCTTTCCCTTTTAGTCTTTCCTGAGAGGCACTCTGGTGTAAGGTTAACGGGGGCGGGGGTGCAGGGTCTTCCTGTTATATGTATAAATGTGCAGTTCCCTTATTATTGGGACCGTTAAATCTCGGAGGGTAGTCCGTTCCGAGGTATACTTGTGCCAGGAGAGGTTCGGGACCTCACGTTACTCATACTAGCATTATCTCTTCCATAAGTTAATAATGGAGCGGCCTGGTTGGGCTTGAGGGGTTAAGAGGCAGTTAACAGTATTTAAGGCTTTGCTAGCACTCGAGCTTTAACGCTATCTGACTAGGTGGCTGCTTTTAGGCCTACTAATGTGCTTAGCCTTTTAAATTGTGGTCTTTACCCAATCAAAAAAGTTGTGTCTTGTCTCAGAAGAGCTGTCCCTCTTCTGAGTAACTCCCTACATTTCTCTTGGGGCTTCAAAAGTAAGGGTACTAGGTAAGCGCCGAGAAGTGAAGGGGCTGAACTTCTATCCAGTTTGCAGGCAACCAGCTATAACCAGGCTCGGTAGGCTTGTCACCTCTACCCAGGAGTCTTCCCATTCTTTTGCCACAGAAACGGGTGTGCCCTATGTCTAGGCTGCTCTAGGGTAGCTCACCTGGTTTCGGGGGTCCAAACTAAAGAGCTCTACGCTTGGGGGGTTCTAGCTAATTCATGATGCAAAAGGTACAAGAGCAGATCTTTGCTTTTTCATGCTTTAGGAGTCTGTTTCATCTTTTTTTCAGCTTTCCCTTGCGGTACTTTCTCTATAGCTCCTAGTCCTTTTTCTATCACCTGTACTAAAGGGGGAGAATGGTTTATTTATAATAACATGGTGTATGTTGGGGTAGGGGTATTAAGTGATTGTGAGTAGTGTGGGGCTAGCGGTTAAGCATCAGGGCAGCCCGATTTGCACAGGCGTCTTCTCAGTGTAAGGGAGGTGCTCTTCTGTCTTAGCTATGTCCTGATTTTTCCAAGTGCACCTTCCGGTACACTTACCATGTTACGACTTGCCTCCCCTTTACTAATTTTGATTTTTAATTAGAAGATTTGATAAGCTTGGGGAGAATGACGGGCGGTGTGTGCGCGCTTTAGGGCCGGCTTCAGTAGGGCTCTCTGCTCTCCACTTACTGCTAAATCCTCCTTCAAATGGGCTTTTCATCCCACTATCCGTTTTCCTTGAATCAAGGAATGTAGCCCATTTCTACCCTTCTCATTCGTTACACCTCGACCTGACGTTTTGAGGTCTACTGATTCTGCTTACTGTTTACCCCTCAAGGGGTAAGCTGACGACGGCGGTATATAGACGGGGTTAGCCAGAGAAGGTGAGGTTTAACGGGGGTTATCGGTTCTAGAACAGGCTCCTCTAGGGGGGTCTTAAGCACCGCCAAGTCCTTTGGGTTCTAAGCTGGTGCTCGTAGTACCCGGGCGAATAGCTTTTGTACTAAGGCTATTAATGTTTACGGCTGAGCATAGTGGGGTATCTAATCCCAGTTTGTTTCACAGCTTTCGTGGGGTCAAGATTGTTAAAGCTACTTTCGTGTAGGGGCTTCTTACCCTCGGGTGCGTATAACAGTTCTGAGGGGGTTCGGCTTTAGTTTATAATTAATTTAACCACTCTTTACGCCGAATAGTATCAACTTGGGCCTCTCGTATAACCGCGGTGGCTGGCACGAGTTTTACCGGCCCTTTTAACTTTAATTAAGTCAAGCTTTCGCTTATTGCTTAATGTTTATCACTGCTGAGTTCCCTTGGGGGTGTGGCAAAGCAAGGTGTCGTGGGCGTACATATGTGTGCCTGATACCGGCTCCCTGTTTCTGGGTGAGAGACCAGGGGCATCCTCACAGGAATGCGGAGACTTGCATGTGTAAATTAAGCTAAAGCTGATAGTAAAGTCAGGACCAAGCCTATGTGCCTACGAAACGTTCTACGGTTTATCTTAACATCTTCAGTGTTATGCTTTAACTTAAGCTACGTCAGC